GTGATGTTTAATACTAATCGTTGACTATGTAGAACTAATCATAAGGATATTGGAGTCTTATATTTTATTTTCGCTATTTGGGCTGGTATGGTTGGTACAGCTTTCAGTATATTAATTCGAATGGAGTTAGCACGTCCTGGGGCATTTTTAGGGGATGATCATCTGTATAATGTGATTGTGACTGCTCATGCTTTCGTCATAATTTTTTTCTTGGTAATACCTATAATAGTAGGGGGTTTTGGAAACTTTTTAGTTCCTTTAATACTGTCTGCTCCTGATATGGCATTCCCTCGAATGAATAATATGAGATTTTGGCTTTTACCCATAGCAGTTTTGTTGCTTTTGAGGTCTGCTTTCGTCGAGAGAGGTGTTGGGACTGGATGAACAGTTTATCCTCCACTTTCTTCAAATGTTGCTCATAGAGGTGGTTCCGTTGATTATGGGATTTTCTCTCTTCATTTGGCGGGGGTTTCTTCTATTTTAGGGGCTATTAATTTTATCTCCACGACCGTAAACATACGACCGGAAATTATGGAGTTAAAGCGAGTTAGGTTGTTTGTATGGTCAGTTGCTATTACTGCATTTTTATTGGTACTTGCTATACCAGTATTGGCAGGGGCCATTACGATATTATTAACAGATCGTAATTTTAATACATCATTTTTTGACCCGTCGGGTGGTGGGGATCCTATTCTTTTTGTGCACTTATTTTGGTTTTTTGGGCATCCGGAAGTGTATATTTTGATTCTTCCAGGATTCGGTATTATTTCTCATGTAATTATGGGGATGTGTGGTAAAAAACGTGTATTTGGCGTGATAGGTATAATTTACGCAATAGGGTCTATTGGGTTATTGGGTTTTGTGGTGTGAGGTCATCATATGTTTACGGTGGGTATAAATATCGATAGGCGGGCTTATTTTAGTGCGGCTACTATGATTATTGCAATTCCTACTGGAATTAAAGTTTTCAGTTGGATTGCTACAATTAGAGGGAGAAATGTACAACTAAGGCCAAGAATATATTGGGCTTTAGGGTTTTTATTTCTTTTTACTTTAGGGGGTTTAACTGGAATTGTACTTTCTAGGGCATCCTTAGATGTAATTTTACATGATACATATTATGTTGTAGCACATTTTCACTATGTTTTGAGTATAGGGGCAGTGTTTGCTATATTTGCAGGGTTTCATTATTGGTATCCTTTAATGACAGGCTTAGGAATGCACCCTGTTTGAAGGAAGGGGCAGTTTTTCCTAATATTTTTAGGGGTTAATTTAACATTTTTTCCTCAGCATTTTTTAGGTTTAAGAGGTATGCCTCGGCGGTATTCTGATTACCCTGATGCATATTTTTTTTATAATATGATTTCTAGTTGAGGGTCTTTAGTGTCATTCGTAGCTTTAATTGGGTTTTTATTTATCATGTGGGAAAGTTTGTTAAGGCAGCGGAGATTATCTTATGTAGGAGGCGTAAGAACAACGTCAGAATGGCGTGGGCAGGTGTGGCCAGCAGGGTTCCATAACGCTGATGAAAGGTGTTTTGGGCGAAGAAACATAGTGAAGTAGTGAACCCATAAAGGGTAAGGGTTTGTGTTTAAGGTTCTGTTGACAAGGATAATGTTGATGGTATAATATATAGGTATAGGGCGATCTGCCTGTTGTTTTAAAACAACAGGCAGATCGCCCTATACCTATATTAGTGCTTTAATACGGTGTAATGAGTTCGTTAGTTATATTTAAAGATTTACTTTAATAAAAGGGATATGTGGTATTAGAATAATAGAATGTACGAAGTGCGGTGCAAAAGAGGGGGGAGGGGGGGGGCCCCCAGAAAAAAAAAAAGGGCGCCCACCCCCCCGAGACGGAGTAAAATGTGGGGGGGGTGGTGGGGGTGTTTTTTTTTTTATTGTGGTGGGCGCCTCTGGGGGGGGGGGGGCCCCCCCCTAGGTACTCTGCGGGCGCCCCCCCTCCCCGGGATAAGGTAGAATTGTGGGGGGTTCTTAGGGGGGAATTTAGTTCCCCCCCTAAGGGGAGGAAAACCCTCCAAAAATAGACCTTTTGGAGGGTTTTCCTAGGTGAGGAAGGGTTAAAATCTGAGGAGGCAGGGGGGGAATTTGAATAAGGGCAGCAGGGGGAATAGTTATTTTTTCCCCTAATGCTGCCCTTACTTTGGGGTAAGGGGGGGACCCCCTTGAGGGGTTCTAGGGGATCCTTCCCCTAGGAAAGGGGGGGTTCTTAGGGGGGGAAATTCCCCCCCTAAGGAGGAAACCCCTCCAAAAATAGACTTTTTGGAGGGGTTTCCTAGGTGAGGAAGGATGGAGAAGTAAAGGGGGGGGAGGGAAAGAGATTTTTTTTCTTTGCTGTCTTTGGTCTAAAGTGATGACTTCAGAGACTCTACCTAGAACATTTAAGTACAATACTTTCCTCCTAAAGGAATTTTTCTCTTAGGTAGGGGTGAGAGAGGGGGAGGGGGCAAGTCGTCTGAAGAAAGCATGAGGAGGGTGTTAGAATGTTTACATTAACGATATGAGATATTGAGGACAGTTAATGTTTCAAGATAGTGCTTCTTTGACTATAAAGAATTTAGTTCTTTATCACAATTTGGCTCTTTTGGTTTTAGTATTTATTATGAGAATAGTGGGATATTTCCTGGTTATCTTCGTATTTAATGGTAGTTTGATGCGTGGTTTGAGGTGTCGGAATAGGAGAAGTAATGAATTACTGGAGAGTCTGTGGACTTTGTTTCCTGTGGTTTGACTATTATTTTTGGCTGGTCCTTCGCTAAAGATTTTATATTTAATGGAAATGTATAGGAGGGAATATGGAATAAGGTTGAAAGTAATTGGTCATCAGTGATATTGGAGGTATGATTATGTCTATAGGGCTGATAGTTTTATGAAGGGAAAAGACGGGGAGTTGGAGTTCGATTCCTATATAGTGCCAACGTCTGATTTAGGTGGGAGTAATGAGGTATATCGCTTATTGGAGGTAGATAGTCGGTTTGTTTTACCTAGGGGAGAGAATATTCGTGTTCTAGTAGGGTCAGAAGATGTAATACATTGTTGGACTTTACCATCGTTGGGTTTAAAGGTGGATGCTGTGCCTGGGCGTCTAAATATATTAACTTTAAAAAGGAATCATGTTGGCGTAGTTTATGGGCAGTGCTCTGAAATTTGTGGGGCTAATCATTCTTTCATACCTATCGTAGGAGAGTTTATTTCTCCTAAGATGTTTGACTGGTGGTGATTGTGTCAGATAAGGTAAGTTTAAATATTGAGGGTTAGCATAAGTTAAATGCGTCTTACTTACACTAAGAATATAAAAATTTTTTACTCTCATTTGGCTTAGTAGTTTAAGTGAATAGAGGTCTTGTAAGTCTAAGGTATAGCTGTATGTTATTTAAGCCTTAGGGTTATTTATTATAGGGTAGATGATGGTAACCGGCTGTGGAGAGGAGTAGTTGAAAAGGTGGCTAATAAGAGACGGCTGTGGAGGTGTATAGTTGTAACCTATATTACGGGAATATTCTCTCTCTTAATTAAATGGTAATGGGGGTTGTTTTATGTTTTTTGTTTTTTGGGACTTCTGTGTTTATGGTAATTCGGCAGAAACGCTATTTCTTAATAGTCCTACTTTCAGTAGAGATTATAGTATTATCTTTGTTTTTGGGGTTAATAAGATATAGGGCCAGGGTTGAGTCTTTAAGGGGGATTATAATAAGAGTTTTTTTTATTACTTTTAGTGTTTGTGAGGCTAGAATTGGTTTAGGGGTGTTGGTATCAGTTGTTCGCTTTTTAGGGGGAGATTATAGGGGGGCAGGGTTAAGATTAAAATTTTAGGGCTTAATATGTTCGCATGGCGGGGCGAAAGGGTATAAATTATAGTTAAGTGATGGCGCAGTTCTCTCCTATTTATTGGGTGGTAGTTTGTTTAGGTGTATGATTTATTTTCATAGTAGTAGTAAGGATTATTTGGTGAAGGGGAAAGCGGCCTTATAGTTTTTAAAATAGTGGAGGTTTTGTTGGTTTGTGGGGCGTTGGTTGGCTTGAGGGTCTTAAATCAAGTTACTTTTAGAGTAAGAGTTGTCGGAGGTTGTATGCTCTTGTGGTTTATAAGAATAGTTAGGTTAAATAAGAATCTCTTACATATCACCTTTTGTAGGAGATGGATAATGGAGGATTTAATTACATCAATCATAGTTTTAATAGTAGTAATAGTAATTTGTTTGAGGTTGGTTTGTAGGGATAAGGATTTAAAGTTAGCAGGCTGGGAAGATAGTTTTAGTTTGTGTCTCATGCTAATTCTTTTTATTTGTGTGAGGGTGTTTAGTGTCTCAGGCCTGGTGAGGTTTTATGTTTTCTTCGAGGGGTCTTTAATTCCTACGTTGTTGTTGGTATTAGGGTGAGGCTATCAGCCAGAGCGGCTACAGGCTAGGTTTTACATAATAATATATACCGTTTGCGCGTCGATACCCCTTTTAATAGTGATCTGTTGAATTTGATTGAGCAGAGGGACAGATAGAATGATGTGTTTAAGGTATAGGTTTAATGGGGGGATGGGAGAAGTGGTTTGGTTTATATTAATCTTAGGGTTTTTAGTGAAGCTTCCTGTTTTTTTAGTTCATTCTTGGCTCCCTAAGGCTCATGTGGAGGCTCCTGTAAGAGGTTCTATAGTCTTAGCTGGCATTCTTCTAAAGTTAGGGGGGTACGGGATTTGTCGGGCTTTTTGGTGTCTTAGGTTTATGAAGTTTTTCATAAGGGAGATCGTGATGAGGTTTAGGTTTTTGGGAGGAGCTCTTTGTAGTATAATTTGCATGGTTCAAACGGATTTGAAGGCTTTAATCGCGTATTCTTCTATTGGCCACATAGCAATGGCTTTAGCAGGATTATTGAGGTTTTATAGGTTAGGTTGAGGGGGAGGGATTTGTATGATGTTTGCACATGGGTTGTGTTCACCTATGATATTTTCCCTTGCTAACTATAGGTATGGGGTGAGCGGATCTCGAAGAATAAGTTTATGTAAGGGGCTCTTGAAGGTTTTTCCTAGTATTTCTCTAGGTTGGTGTATTTTTTGTATCTTAAATTTAGGGTTCCCTCCTTCTTTGAATTTCGTGAGGGAGTGTTTTTTAGTATGTAGAATTTTATTACATTCTATATATTTTTTCGTGCCAGTGGGGGTGTTGTGCTTCATCACAGGAGGGTATTGCTTATACCTGTATACTAATTTAAATCATGGGAATACTACTGTTAGATTAAACGGATTAAGAATTTTAAGTGGTCGGTTTATGATGAGAAGCCTAGTAAGAGGCGTAGTTTTACTTTTTGGAGTTGGTTTTAGGGATTATATTTTTGTTTAGTCTGGCTTAGTTTATTAGAAAATATTACGTTGTGGGTGTAAAGAGAGGCGGTGCTTAGTTAGAATTTTTTGTGGTGTACTGAACACGTCAACTTTTCGCGTTGAAGATGAATAGCCATTCCAGGACTTTAGTGGTAATTGTTTGTCTTGAAAACAAACTAAGAATGTTCGATTCATTTAAAAGTTTACGATGAGTTTTGTGTACGGAGGGACAGTTTATATTATGGTGGTCGTAGTCTTGAGGGTAGTACTAACTATATTGAGTTTAGTAATTAGGAAGAAGGTTCAGTTAAACCGGGAGAAGTTAAGGGCGTTCGAGTGTGGTTTTGATCCTTTGAGGAGGTCTCGGTTGACTTTCTCATTGCGGTTTTTTCTCTTGGCGGTAGTTTTTTTGATCTTTGACGTAGAATTAATTTTGATTGCACCTTATGTATATAGGGTATATAGTAGGGTGAGTGTCTCTTTCGTAGGGTTAGGGGTTCTGTTTATGTTAGTTCTTTTATTAGGGTTAATGCACGAGTTGAATGAGGGGTCTTTGGAGTGGGCGAAGAGGTAGGTACTATGCCAGAATAAATGGGTTACTTTGATGGAGTAAAATATAAGGTTATGCCCTTTAGTGCTTTGGTTTGGAGGAGTAGTTTAGGAAGAATATGATTTTGTCAAGATTAAGGTGTTAAGTGTAACCTCTTCTTTACATCTCTAGTAGCTAAATATAAGCGTCAGGCTTTTAACTTGAAGATACAACATTTGTTTAGAGTAGGATCAAGGTGGCAGAATTAAATGCGTCAGACTTAAAATTTGGAGATAAATGGATTTTTTCTTGATAATGTTGAGAAGTTTAGTTTCTTGTTTTATTACAATGGTTTTAGGTTTACTAGGTGTAGCTTTTTTTATTGTTACGGAGCGAAAGGGCCTGGGGATGTTACAATTGCGAAAGGGTCCTAATAAGGTTAGCTTTAAGGCTTTGGGGCAACCTATCTCGGATGGGGTTAAGCTGCTTTCTAAAAGGTGAGCTGTTCCGGCTTCTGCTAATAAAATTTTGTTTATTGGTGCCCCTGGTTTATGTTTTATTTTTGCGTATGTTTTATGGTTGATTTTTCCTAGGTTAAATTCTAGGGTTTTTTTCGAGTACAGTTTACTTTTTTTTGTTTGTGTTTCTTGTATTAACGTTTATGGTGTTTTGGTAGTAGGGTGGAGATGTAATTCTCAGTATGGTTTATTGGGGGCAATGCGTGCCGTAGCTCAGAGAATTTCTTATGAGGTAAGTATGAGTACTTTATTATTTTGCCCCCTAATTTTTATAGGAAGGTTTAGGTTAGGCATATTGCGAGAGAGGGGTTTTAGTTACAGCTTAATTATATTAGAAGTTACTTTAATATGGCTGATTAGGGTGCTTGCTGAGACTAACCGTGCCCCTTTTGATTTCGTAGAAGGGGAGTCTGAATTAGTGTCAGGTTATAATGTTGAGTTTGGGGGAGCTGGGTTCGCTCTTATTGCTTTAGCTGAATATTCCAATATTGTGTTTATAAGGCTTTTAAGAAGAGTTATTTTTTTTAGAGGTGTACTGGATGTGTATGTTGTCGGGGACTTGGTTTTAGCTATGTTAGTATTTTTGATTTCTTTTTCTATTATTTGAGTGCGAGGTTCTTTTCCTCGATTTCGGTATGATAAACTAATAATAGTATGTTGGGGTGTTTTTCTACCTTTGTCACTTGTTTTTCTAGTTGTTTGTATGAGGGTGGGTCTGTAGAATTAAATTAGCAGAAAATAATGTATCTGACTTAGGATCAGAAGGTGTAGTATATTACATTTAATAAAGTATGAAGGGAAGATAGTGTTTTGTTCTAGTAAATTTTAGCTTAAGTATAGAGCATCTGATTGTTAATCAGAGGGTATAGATAAATATATAAATTTAGAATGAGGTTGAAATTTTGTGTTACTTATAAAGCTTCCATATCTTTGCTCTTATTAAGAATGATAATTATATTTATGGGTAGCTATTTCGTGTATAATTGCAGGGAGTTAATTTTGGATCTTGAATTGTGTTGTTTTAGGAACTTTTTGGTTAGGGTTTTATTATATTTTGACTGAGCTAGAATTCTGTTTTCTTTTGTAGTGATTTTAATTTCTAGGTGTGTAATAATATTTAGATTTTTCTATATAAGGGAGGAAGTTTATTTAAATCGGTTTGTATGGTTGGTAATATTATTCGTTCTTTCTATAAATTTGTTAATTTTTATGCCTAATTTATTAAGCTTAATGGTAGGGTGGGATGGTTTAGGTATTGTATCGTTTTTACTAGTAATTTATTACCAGAATAAGGAATCTCTGGGGGCCGGAATAATTACCGTTTTAATGAATCGTATTGGGGATGTTTTGTTCATTATAAGAATTGGTTTGTTGAGGGTTGAGGGTAGTTGGAACTTCAGCGATTTAGCTGAAGTTAGGGTTCCTGTGTTTTTAATTGGGTTCATCATTTTGGGTAGAATGACTAAAAGGGCACAAATTCCTTTTTCGGCATGGCTGCCAGCCGCTATAGCTGCTCCTACACCTGTTTCCGCTTTAGTGCATTCCTCTACCTTAGTAACAGCAGGCGTATATGTGTTGATTCGATTTTCTAGAAGGATTAGTCAAGGCTGGTGTTTTTTTTTACTTTCAGTTTCTTGTATGACCTTACTTTTAGCCGGGCTGAGCGCGAGATTTGAGTATGATTTAAAGAAGGTTATTGCCTTATCAACTTTAAGTCAGCTTGGGGTTATGATACTAATTTTATCCGTTCAGTCTAGAAGGGTTTGTGTTTTTCATTTGACCACTCATGCTTTGTTCAAAGCACTGATGTTTTTGTGTGCCGGGGCTGTTATTCATTTTTCGGGGGGGATCCAGGATTCCCGTTTTTTTAGTGGGTTGTGGTTTAAGCTTCCTGTGGTAAATTCGTGATTAGTCGTGTCTTGTTTATCTTTAATGGGGATTCCGTTTATAGCAGGTTTTTACTCTAAAGACTTAGTGCTAGAAAAATGCATGATGAGGGGTTTTAGTTTATTTGGGTTGTTTATAATTCTTTTTCCTACAATACTTACTGCGTTTTATGCTTGTCGTTTTCTCTGATCAATAATAATAGAAGAAGGAAGAAGCTCATTTAGTTCTTTCTACAGAAGATGAAGGTTAAATATATCGATGAGGATTTTAGGGTTAGGTGCTATTATTAGAGGGTGAGGAATGGAGATGTTAGTAGGAAAGTTTAGGGAGTTTATTTTCCTTAGGGGGTCTTTAAAAATAAGAACTTTAATTTCTGTGTTTATTGGGGTAGCAATAAGAGTTGGAGTCTTTGTAATAAAAAAAACAGTAATACGTTTTTATGGGTATAGAAAGTTGTCCTCAATGTTCTTGGAGCATATGGGGAGAAAGATATGATTCTTACCATATACTAGAGGCTACATACCTGCTAAACTAGGGTTGCGGGGTTGTAGTAGCAGACTTTTGACGTTAGATTTAGGGTGGGTGGAGTCTTTTGGAGGAGGAAAAATGTTAAGTGGAGTGAGGAGGTTTGGTATAAGAGCTAATTATTTCATGCAAAGTCGGTTTATAGGGTTTTATTTACTATGCGGGATTTTAATAGTGAGTAGATTTTTTGTATTTATTTAATGGTCGAGGTGTGTGTTAGAGTATTAAGTTTGTTTATTGTTCTGGGAGCTATAAGTAGTAGGCATCCTTTAGTTTTGGGTGGGATATTGCTTTTGCTTTCTCTTTTTTCTGTGTTATATATAGTAATAAAGATTAGCTCTTTAGTTGGGTTATTTCTTTTTTTGGTTTTCATTGGGGGTTTATTGGTTCTATTTAGGTACGTTGTGTCTTTGTCTTCTAACCCTTTCATTTCGGGGAAAGTGAGTGAGTTAACACATCTCTTATTTGGGATAGTATTGTTAGGGGTTTTGGGCTTTTCCATGTTAAGTCTATGCTTATATTCTGTAGGAGTTGGGGGAGTAGTTAGAGTTTTAGTAGGAGCTTTTCAATGATTAAAATTGGTTGTAGTAAGAAAATTATGGTTGAAGATAATTATTTTCCTTAGGTTATTGCTTTTTTTATCAATGGTGGTAGTAGTAAATGTTTGTTCATCTTTTAAAGGAGCGCTGATTAAGTCTTTAAGCCCTTTAAGTACTATAGATAGTTAAGGTAGATAGCATAAGATAATGTAGATGATTTCGGCTCATCAGATGAAAAATTTTCTCTACCTTAGGTGGTTTATTCATTCCGTCATTCTAATGCAATAATAAAAGGTGTATCTTCTATTGTGTATGATCTTCCTGCACCCGTAAATATTTCTGCTATATGGAATTTTGGGTCCTTGTTAGGAGCATGCTTATTATTTCAAATTGTAAGAGGTTTTTTTTTAGTTATGCACTATACCCCTAGAGTGGAGTTGGCATTTTACTCAGTGGGGCATATTATTCGAGATGTTAATAGGGGGTGGGTGATTCGTAATTGCCATGTTAATGGGGCGTCATTATTTTTTAGTTGTATATATATTCATATTGGTCGTGGGCTATACTATCAGTCGTTTACGTTTAAACATACCTGATGAGTTGGTACTACTATTTTTTTATTAAGGATAATGGCTGCTTTTTTAGGTTATGTTCTTCCTTGAGGGCAAATGTCGTTTTGAGGGGCGACTGTTATTACTAGACTGCTTAGAGCTGTTCCGTATTTTGGGCCTGACATCGTAGCTTGAATTTGAGGAGGGTTTGCGGTAAGGGATGCAACGCTGAAGCGGTTTTTTGTGCTTCATTATTTAATTCCTTTTGTTGTTAGGGGCCTGGCGGTGGTTCATCTAATTTTTCTTCATCAGACAGGGTCGAATAATCCTTTGGGGGTAATAAGTCACGCAGACAAAGTTCCTTTTCATAATTATTTTACTATTAAAGATCTGATTGGTGTATTCATTGTCTGAGGAGTTATTTTTTTTCTGTCCGTTTTATTTCCTATATGATTAATAGACCCAGAGAATTTTAATCCTGCTGACCCTATAAATACCCCTCTGCATATCCAGCCGGAGTGGTATTTCTTGTTTGCCTACACAATTTTACGTAGTATTGATAGGAAATTTGGGGGGGTTGTTGCTTTAGGGGCGTCTGTTCTTGTTTTATACGTTTTGCCTTTCTACCCTAAAAATTGTTTTCGGGGTAATGGGTTTTATCCTATGTCACAGTATTTCTTTTGATATTTTGTAGGTGTGTTTATGGTTTTGACTTTTTTAGGGGCTTGTCCTGCCGACTGGCCATACCACAGGATAAGAATTGTGGCAAGAATTTCTTATTTCAGGTTTTATATTTTTAATCCTCTAATAATAGAAGTATGAGATTGGTTATTAAGGGTGTCAGAAAAGGTAAATAATTAAAGTCGGGTTAGAATTGTAAGTTAAGATAAACTATAAGACTTCAAATCTTAAAATAAGATTAAATTCTTTAATTCTGATTTAGTAATTTATTAAGTTATATTTTATTATTATAAAAAAATTATTTTATGAGTAGTATATGCGATAGAAATGGAATTAAAACAACCTAGAGGGAAAGAGGAAATAAAAAATTAGAAGGCTTAGACAGTCTTACTTTTTGTATCATGGTTTATAGAGTGTAAAAAATTAGTTTTATTCCTGAAAACTTTAGATCTATCTACCTTAGAATTTTGATGTTGAAAATCCAAGGATAAGAGGTAGATAGAGGTGAAATGTTAATCGATAAAGTTGATAGCTGGTTAGTGGAGAAATATATATTCGTATAAGTTTTTTATTGCTTATTTTTAAATGAGGTTGAGGGTAAGTTTAAGAAATTAAAGATTTTTGAGGTTTAGCTCAATTAGAAAAATTAGTTATATGTAGTTAGTTAAAAAGTAAGAATTAAATTTTCTAGCTTTTATATATTTTTATAAATTATTACTAAACATATATTTTAATGAATATCCACTTGTAGGACTCAACGGATGTCCTTAAATTAGTATAAAATTAGTATTAGAGAAGAAAATTTGTATTATAATAGTATTTATAAAATAAAAATTTGTTGAGGTGATATATAGATAAGGAACTCGGCAAAACTACTTTTCGCTTGTTTAACAAAAACATCGCCCCTTGGTTTTATATAAGGGGTTGGGCCTGCCCGGTGAAAATTTTAAACGGCCGCAGTTAGAAGCTGTGCTAAGGTAGCGTAATAAATTGTCTTTTAATTGAAGAAAGGAATGAAAGGTTTGACGTAATGGTAACTGTCTCATCTATAAGTTAAGAAGTTTTCGTTTAAGTGAAAAGTCTTAAATGAAATTAGAAGACGAGAAGACCCTGTCGAGCTTATATATCTTTATTAGGAGGTAGTGAAGTAAAGTTTAGTTGGGGCAACTAGGAAGCAGAAAAGACTTCCTATAAAAGTATGAAGATCCAATAATATTGAAAATAGAAGAAGCTACCGCAGGGATAACAGCGTTATTTCTTTTGAGAGATCTAATTGAAGAAGAAGATTGCGACCTCGATGTTGGATTAGAATTTCTTATTGGCGTAGAGGCTGATTAAGTAGGACTGTTCGTCCTTTAAAATTCTACATGATCTGAGTTCAGACCGGTGTAAACTAGGTCGGTTTCTATCTCTAGTTTTAAGTTATCTTTGTACGAAAGGACCAGGTTTCTTAGTTTTTAATTAAGTTAAAATAAAAGTTATTAGATTTATGATAAGGGATTTGTTTTCTACTTTTGATTTTGGTTTTGGGGTTAGGAATATAGGGTTTAGGATTCTTTTATGGTTGGCAGTAGTTAGTTTTTTGATTTTCACTATAAATTCTGCCGTATTCTTTTATAGGGGGTCTCGATTGGGAGGTTTTAAAAGAATGATTGGTTCTTTTGTAGTTGATTCTTTGCAGATTTATCAAATTAGAAGGTATGGAGGAGGGAGGATTTTTTTTATGGGGGTTATAGTAATCCTATGGTTTTTCAATATTATTGGTATGGGTCCTTATGTTTTTCTTATTTCATCTCATTTTGCGTTTGCATTTAGTTTTTCTGTTGTAGTTTGAGTTAGAATAATTATTTTTAGGATAAGGTCTAGTATCCATTCTTTAATAAGGTCTTTCGTATTTTCAGGCCTTCCGTCTGGAGCTGCGATGGGTTTGGTGTGAATTGAAGTCGTAAGTAATGTAGTTCGAGCGCTAACTTTAGGGTTACGACTGTGTTTAAATTTGGTTAGTGGGCAGGTTTTTGCAGGGTTGTTAGGGGGTTTTGGAAGAATTATTTGTACTTCTAGAGTAGGGTTATCTAGTTTGCTATGTTCTCTTGTTTTAATAGGATTAATAATGATAGAATTTTTTATTGGTTCGTTACAAGCAATTTTATTTATTTATCTAATTACTATATATGTTGAGGAGTTGAGTCATAGTTAAATAGTAATAGAGAGTAAACTAAGCGAAGTTATTAGGTTCATACCCTAGCTATGGATATATTCCCTCTTTAAAAATTTATTTGGCTCTAGTAAGAAGCTAGCGATTCCTATAATTAACACATAATATTATAAGAGCTGTGAGAGTTTGGGGTTGTTTTGTTTTAAAGTTTAATATTTTGAAAACTTTTCATATCTAAGTACTATAAAGTAATTTAAAAAGTAAATTTAATTTCTCAACTTTAGTGAGGCGGTTTAAACAATTGTAGTAATACAGATTTAATAAAGGGAAGAGGAGAAGGAAATAAAGTGCCAGCACCTGCGGTTAAACTTTTTCTTTAAGTTAGTTTATTTGTAAAGAGAGTAATGGTAAAATTAAAGGTATTATTACTTATTATTTCGGTGTAATGAGAAGAAGTATCTAATTTTTGTCCTTTGAAACCTTATTCTTACAAGTCTGTTAGATAGACCAGGATTAGAGACCCTGTTATTTATGATATAAAAAAAATTACGGGGACTATGAGCCTGGATTGCTTAAAACTCAAAGAGCTTGGCGGTGCTTCATCTCTTATTAGGGGAATCTGGCGGTTAAACCGATAATCCTCGTAACATCTTACCCTTAATTTTCCTTACATACCGCCGTTGTCAGCTAGCCTTAAAGAGAGTAGTAGCACGCGTAAATAAATCTGATTGTAGGTTTAATAAATTCAGGTAGACGTGTAGGTGTGATATAAGGGTCTTTGCTGGATTACAATTGTAAAACAATACGAATGCTTGGGTGAAATCTTAGGTTGAAGGTGTACTTAAAAGTAAAATATTATAATTGAGGATATTTGAATTGTGTAACTGAAGCGTGTACAAATTGCCCGGCACCCCCGTATGATAATAAATTGGGGTAAGTCGTAACATAGTAACGCTACCATAAGGTGGTGTTTAATAATGAATCGTACTGGGTATCATCTAGTAGATATAAGTCCTTGACCTTTAACCGCTAGGTGCGGCGGGTTAAGGATGGCCGGATCTTTAATCAGTTGAATACACGGTGGTAGGTATTCAATGTGGATGTTTTTAGTGTCATTTAGTTTGTTAGGTTTAACTATAGTAGCGTGATGAGGAGATGTAGTTAAGGAAGGTACATTTTTGGGGTGTCATACCTCGCTTGTTGTGCGGGGGTTACGGTTAGGAATAGCCCTGTTCATTTTATCAGAAGTTTTTTTTTTTGTTTCTTTTTTTTGATCTTTCTTTCACTTTAGGTTGGGGTCTTTGGCTGAAGGAGGGTGCTGACCTCCAGTAGGGGTTTTGCCTATTAATGCTTTTGGAGTGCCATTGTTAAATACCGCCGTGTTGCTGTCCTCAGGGGTGAGTGTGACGTGAAGTCATTATGCAATTCGGTTTTTTAAAAAGCGTAGTGCTTTGTGAGGATTAGTAGTCACAGTAATTCTTGGTGGGTATTTTTCAGTACTCCAGTTGGAAGAGTATATAACCGCATCTTTTTCTATTTCGGATGGGGTTTACGGTTCTGTGTTTTTCGTAATAACTGGGTTTCATGGGTTACATGTTTTAATTGGAACCTTATTCTTATTAGTTGGGTTAGTTCGAACTTATTTAAATCATTTTGTAGAGGCTCATAATCATTTTGGGTTGGAGGCGGCTATTTGGTATTGACATTTTGTTGATGTAGTTTGGATCTTTCTGTTTATTTTTGTTTATTGGTGAGGTTCTTAGTTTGGAGAAAAGTAGGTCACAGAAGAGCTTCTAACTTTGTCTGGGGGCAGTTCGATTCTGTCTTTTTCTTTATGGTTGCGATAATGGTGGTTAAGCCTTCCTTTATAATTTTCGTTGGGATGGTGTTAGGGGGTATTATTATGGCCGTCACGAGTTCTGGTGTTTTAGGGGTTTGGGTAGGCCTGGAGCTTAATTTTTTCGGTTTTATTCCTTTGTTGCTTGGGAAAAACATGTTAGAAGGGGAGTGTTGCTTAAAATATTTTGTCATTCAAGTTCTGGGGTCTGGAGTTTTCTTTCTTGGTGTTTTAATAGTAATCAGAAAGATAATAGTTAGACTTGCTTTAAGGTTTTGGGGGGGAATTTTCCTAGTGTGTAGGGGGTTGTTCTTGAAATTAGGGTTATTCCCCTTTCATTTTTGGTTTCCAAGAGTAGTTAGCTTTTCCTCTTGGTCTAATCTATTTTTATTGAGGACATTCCAAAAGCTAGCTCCACTCTGAGTCATTAGGGGGCTAAGAATGGGGGTAGAATTTGTTGGTTTTATGGGTATGTTAATTTGTGTCACCTCATTAGTTGGGGCTATTGGAGGTTTAGGGCAGATTTATTTCCGTCCCCTCTTTGCTTACTCATCTTTAGTTCATAGTGGTTGAATAGGGTTGTTGTGTTTAAGGAGGCCCATAAGGTTTTTATTATATATGCTGCTGTATAGTGTAATTTTGGGCGGTTTTGTTTTTTCTTTATGATTAAGTCAGTTATCTTACGTAGGAGGTCTAAATAGAAAGAATAGAAGGGAGAATAGTGCTGTGTTCTGAGTTAGGGCATTTTTCTTATCTTTAGCTGGTTTACCTCCTCTATTAGGGTCGGTTCTAAAGTTGTATGGTGTTTTAGTCTTGAATAATAGTTTTTTATTGGTATTAAGAGTTTTAATTCTTAGATCAGTAGTTAGATTGTTCTATTATCTTAATATGTTTTTCAGTTTGTCAGTTAGGGGGGTGGAAAAATTGGATTGGGGAATGGGTCGTAGTAGAGAAGTGAGGTTTTTTAACCCTCGGAATTTTTTCGTTTTATTAAATATAGTGAGAGGTATTTTGTGTTTACTGTTTTTGGGTTTACTTACTTAAAGGTTGTAAGGGAAGTAGAAAGGTGTATGGCACGAGAGATTTTGGATTTCTAGGAGATATTTCAAATTATCTTCTACTAATTAGGTAACTTTAATAGCTTATAAAGAGCGTGGTGTTGAAGCCATCAAGGAAGGGATTCCCTTTAAGGTGAGGGCTTTGTCTATAAGCTAATAGTCTATATAAGACATTGATTTGCAAAATTAAAGAAGAGAGTCCGTCTCTTAGTTTTGGAGTGAAGGTATAGTTTGGTTCAGGAGGTAGTTAAATATTATAACAGGGGCTTTGGGAGCATCAGTTCTTCGTCTTGAAGTGTCCTGAGTTAGGTAGGGTGTTAGTAGTTTATTAGAATAATTGCCTTCCAAGCAATAGGTTTAAGTTTTACTTAATTAACATATTAAATTTAGAGGTAAGTAAAATATTTTAATAAAAAAGTTAGGCTTGCATCTTAAAATTAGAGAATGTCTCTTTTTACTAAGTTCTTATTTTAGGTGTTTACTGAATGCCGTAAAGGTTTAACTTAAAGGGCTT